AAAGTTCCATAAGATGTTAATCGTAAATAATAAGATTGTTTACGAATAAAAACGAATAAAAATTCGCATTCAAATACATAAGAATTGTATAGTAACCGAAATAATCTTTTATTTTCTTTTGAAAAAACATAAATAGATTTCTTCTGAGTAATAAGAAGACTATTCCAATTATGATATTTGCGAAGAAAGAATTGCAAGAAATGCAAAAAAGGAACATCTTGAATCCAACATTGAAGGATTTGAACCAAGATTTCAAAATGTATGGGATGCGGTATTATTATATCTGAGACATAATTTAAATGTGATAACTTGTCCTCTAAAAAGGGAAAAATGGAATGAATAGATCGTAAATTATGATATTTTGATATTTCTTCGAAATAAGATATTAATCGCAGCGAGAATGGAATTTCTACAATAATTCCAAAACTTTCTGCTATTATTTGAGAATAAAAATAAGAATAAAAAAAACTGTTGTGCCAAAGGAGTCGATTTTTGTTAGAATCATGAACTGAAGAAATCAAAGAATTCTGTTGATAGATTCGAATAATTAAGCGTTTAACAAGTGGTAAACTAGATTTATTGTCATAACCCAAAACTTCCACAGGTTCATAAAAAAGCGAACCGTTTGAACTATGATCATGAGCAAGTGTATGAATATACTCCTGAAAGATAAGCGGGTATAGGAAGTGTTGTTGCTGATATCCACCTTTTTCTAAATATTCTTGTAATTCTTCCATTGACTTACATTTCTACTTGAACCAGAAACAATAGGCATTTCTTGGGTTATCAAATTATACATAGTGCGATATGGTCAAAACAGGGTATATATTATGTTATGTATAAAAAAAATATATACCCCGGAAACTGGGAGTTCAATCAACAGATCTTTTTCCTCTCCCCTTCTATACCGATGGGATTATCTTCATTATTATTACCAGAGGGTAAAAAATCCTTTATTTTTGCAACCCGATCGCTCTTTTGACTTCGGAACAAATTTTTTATCAGTATACTTTTTCCTCTACACATTCGTTTCCAATTTAGAATTTATATTTTTATAATTTTTATATATTATATTTATATAGAGTTTATATAGAGAATAATTAGGATTTATTCAAAAAGAAAAAAAGGTCTACTCACAGGAGAACCCTTCCCCGCATCAGGCACTAATTTTTTTTAACGTATAATTAGATCGGATAATTATTCAAACAAATTTAAGATAAGATAAGAATAGAAGCTCGTTGCTTTTTTTTACCAGAATTAGAGCCTTAGGGCTCTATCCATTTATTCATTAGACCCAACTTTAAATGTGAATTTCTTTTTTCCCACTCAAAAAAAAAGCAAAACAAAATTTTGTAATGATCCGTTAAGTAAAAACTCCAAATTCTACTAAAAAGAATAAGAATATATTTTAAAATCCCGTTTTCTTCTTATTATTATTATTACGACATGCTGTTTTTTCCATCCATTACCTTTCAGGATCAGTCGCGGTCTTATAGACTCTACCAATAGTCTGGACGAATTCGTTGCTTCATCCAAATGTGTAAAAGATCATAGTCGCACTTAAAAGCCGAGTACTCTACCGTTGAGTTAGCAACCCAAATAACTATGATATGTAGATATGATCAAAAAAAAGCCACTTCCATTGAAAATTGCATTACACTGTACAACTACATCAAAATATTGAACTAGCAAATCAAAAAATAACAGATTCCCAATAGAAATGTAAAAATTTACAAAAAAATTGTCTCAAGTTTGTTTTCGTGAAGAAAACACATCTTCTATATCAAGAAAATAGATCTTGTATAACAGTTATAACAGTAAATCTGGCAAACCAATCATTTGAATGAAGTCAAACAAAAACCAATAGGAGGTCGGGATAAACAGAGCTATTTATCTACGATCGAATTATATTTGTTCGATACACCATTGTCAATATTAATGGAATCTTGAGAAAACAAAAAACAAATGCAATTAATTCAATAAATCAATTAAGGATTTTTGTTGGATTGGCACAACATAAAAAATCCAAAATTTAGATAAAAAACGGAAGGTTTCTTTAGTAAATAAAAGTACAATTTAAGTAGGGTTCGTCCCTTGTTTAATGCCGGAATGCCGGATTCCTACAACAAAAAAAGAAATGAAGTTGAAAGTCAATTAAGAAATTAAGATTAAGTATGATATGAATAGAACAAGAAAAGAGCAAATTAGGTTACTCAAAAATGAATACTAGTTACGTTTTTATTTATTTTATTATTTTTCTTATTCACCTTTTTTTTTCTAAAGCTCTCTCTTTCAATAATCCGGCCTTCCTTAAAATATCATGAACAGTTCCTGTAGGTTGAGCACCCTTTTCAAGAAAATAAAGAATAGCGGGAACGTTTAAATAAGTTTGATTCTTTATCGGATCGTAAAAACCCACTTTTTTAAGATCTCTTCCTTCTCTTCGGGATCGAACATCAATTGCAACGATTCGATAGATCGCTCATTGGGATAGATGTAGATAAACAATACCCCCCCCTAGAAACGTACAGGAGGTTTTCTCCTCATACGGCTCGAGAAAAATGATTCTAATCTTTCTGTATATAACGGCAAATAGACCCATAAATAAAATCATAAATTAGACTATGATTTGAGTCATTTTTTGTTCTTACTTATAGATTATAGAAAGAAAATATCATTCATACTCATAACTCAAGTTGGTAAATTCTGAAAAACTTCGAAGGTAAATCCTTAGACATTTCTTGAGTCGTCTCTAACCCCTTTTCTTTGTCTCATCTCGAATCTCTTTTTATTCTTAATTAGAATCCAAATATTGAGACAATTTTTAAAAAGCGTTTCCTTGTTCCGGAATCCTTTCTCTTTACTTTGTAAAATCATTAGGTTTAGGCATTACTTCGGTGATCCTTACTCTTTTGCAAAACGGTAGCAACATACCTTTTGTTTTTTTGTTATTTCTTTCTATAAAAAAGAATAAGAACGTCAGATTCCATTGTAACATGTAATAGAATACACTTTTTCATTGGAATTGGAATCCAAAAAGTTTTTACAATTTCGACAAATTTTACTTGCATTTTTTGATATTTCAAACTGACAAATTATTCGACTTTGACCCCTCGAATTCTATATTGAGGATATACTTACAAAGTTGGTCTAACTTATTAATTGTTACTAACCCTAGATTCTTCCCCTCGATAACGATAAATGAATCAATATTTTTTGCTCGAGCTTCATCATGTACTATTCCTAATCCTAATTTAGCAACCCAACACAAATTAGGTTCCTAACAGGAACAGGACAAATTATGTCGATTCAAGAGCATCTTCATTTCTATGGAAAATGGTGGATGTAAGAATCCACAGCGAGTCATGTCCTTCAAGTCGCACGTTGCTTTCTACCACATCGTTTCAAACGAAGTTTTACCATAACATTCCTCTAATAAAATTTCTCACGGGTATGGAATTGATTCAATACGAAATCATGAATAGTCATTGGCTCAACGGTATATAATACTTTTTATGTATCTTAATAGACAATGGATAGATAAATAGTTATCCGGAGAGGGCTTAGAAAGGATTTAAGTTATTTTATTCCATATTCTATCATATGACATATGGGAGAATGATATAATGAAAAAAAAAAAAACGAATAAACGGGTTTACTAAAGTATTATTTACATCTTCAACAAATTGTTTGGGATAGTGAATCATGAAACAAAAATACCATTTTTGGAACAAAAAATTAGAAACCTCAAAAGAACGACCCCTAATGGATTTCCAATTCCAGAGCAAAATCAGTTATTAACCAAAAACCAAATATTCAGCTATTCCGATGACTCAAAAAGGTCGGAAGTTTGTTTTCTCTATTCTCTATAATGATAATAATTTCTCTATCCAAATTCTCTATCTATATATTTGGATTATATATTATTATTGTTATATAATATACTTTTATTATTTATTTATTATATTTTATATATTTTATTATATTTATATATTATAATATTATATTTATATATTTAAATTTTATTTAAATTTTATTATATTTATTATTATTATATATTGTTATATATTATTATTTTATTATATAATATACTTTTTATACTTTTATATACTATATACTATACTTTTCACACTTCTTCGAGCGAGTACCAAGGAAATGAAGTCCAAATCGTTTTTTTTTCATAAGTGCACATCATAAGTATGCATAAGTATGGAAGAGAAAAAGCCTTGTGTAAGATAAAAGTCGTTATTCTTTCATCTGAAAGAAAAAAATCATAATCAAGAATTAAGAAGAATCTTTTCATATCCGTCATATACAATACAACGAACAATTGTTCCCAGGGGAATCATGGATATTTCAAAAAGAAAGGGCCCTTTTGACTTAACCAAAGAACCACTTTTACTGAACTAAATTACCGAAACGGAAATAGAACAATAATCTATATTATGTATATACATAGAACTTGTTCGTTTTATACATTTATAAAGAAAGATTTTTTTGACTTCGGCTTCAAGAATCTTTCCGCCAATTTCATAAAGTCAAATAAATGGAATATATAAATTTCCATCCATCCAATCATTAGATTGATTTCCAATTATTCATTGGAATACGATAAAAAAAGGGGGGTCCAGATCAATTCGTTTTTCCTATTTTTTCTCCCAGCTAACGATGAAATTCATACAAAAAACTTTGCAATCTTCAGTCTCCACTTAAAATGTGGAATTTTGGTGGGATACACCATTGATTTTCTTTAAGCTTTCCGTGGGAAACAAAAAGAAAAGTCCTTTTTTCTATTTAAACTCAGAGTGCTTCCTATCCTGCGACAATTCCCATTTCATAGCATAGATATGATAGATAGGAAACATAAAGTTTCCCTAAGTAATTAACTGCAATATGAATATGAGTATTGATAGTTCAAACATACTCTGAATGGGAATGCTCCACCAAAAAACTCTTTTTTTGAATTAAGAATTCCAAGATATTTCTTTATATCTTTTATACCCGTACACTCGATTACGCTTGTGAAAAATCAAACGAAAGACAAGATATAATTCTGAGAATTCTTCCTATACTATAATTCAGAACAAACAAAGGAGTGGATCGCATTGTATTCAAGATGAAACAGAAAATTGTTATTGTTAAAGAGAAGAATTTTTCATTTTTAGAAGATAAGATCTGGGACGGAAGGATTCGAACCTCCGAATGACGGGACCAAAACCCGCTGCCTTACCACTTGGCCACGCCCCATTTAGATTTATACTCGATACTGAGAAAGACTAATATTAGTATTAATCATTCGTCAATCCCAACCTAAATACATATGAAATACATTCTTGCTAGGATTCCACACATTTCAATATGGAATTCCAAAATTTATTGATCATTACATAAAATGGAATTAAGATATTGTATGAAACTATAATTCCTTGTATTCTCATTTGAGAATGAAAGGAAAGATTTTGGATTTGGGAAAGTTCGAAGAAAAAGAAGGATTTTTTTGACCTGCCTTTTCATTTCTCCCTGATAAAAAGAACTCAACCAAAATCCAATTTTCTAATCTACAAGAATGAAATGTTTTTTATGCTTAATATCTTTAGTTTAATCTGTATCTGTCTTAATTCTACCCTTTATTCCAGTAGTTTTTTCTTCGCCAAATTGCCGGAGGCCTATGCCTTTTTCAATCCAATCGTAGATATTATGCCTATCATACCTCTACTATTTTTTCTCTTAGCCTTTGTTTGGCAAGCTGCTGTAAGTTTTCGATAAAATCTTTTACACTTTTCCAAATTCATGATTTATAAAAAAAAATTCTAAAAATTGGTAAGATCCGATAAGATAAGTCTTATATTATGATTATGAACCCTCAATTCCAAAAAGGAAATTCCTGTATATTGAAATTGAATTATATTGAATAACTTATATTGAATAACTGCGGTAAGAAAATAAATTTGGATCCACTTTTTTTCTCGTTCTGACCTTCCAGTAAACAAGGGCTTTCCAAGGACTCCGCAATACCTAATAATGGATATGGGAAAAAAAGTTTGGTAATGAGGGAATCAGAATCTTTTACAATACAAAGAAATTATTCAAATTACTTTTTTTTTCAAGAAAAGAATTTATTTTGAGGTGTTATGTCAAAAAAATCTATGTCTATGTGAGAAAAATAGGCAATCTATTTCCTTTTTCCAAAAAAAAATAATCTTGGAGATTGTGTAATGCTTACTCTCAAACTCTTCGTTTACACAGTAGTTATATTTTTTGTTTCTCTCTTCATCTTTGGATTCTTATCTAATGATCCCGGCCGTAATCCTGGACGTGAGGAATAAAAAAAGAAAAAATTTCCAATTGGAAAGTCTGAAGTGATCAGAAGGGGCGGAGAGAGAGGGATTCGAACCCTCGGTACGAATAACTCGTACAACAGATTAGCAATCTGCCGCTTTAGTCCACTCAGCCATCTCTCCCAATTCCAAATTGGGAAATTTGGATGTGATACATGAAGTAAAAGAGATTGAAAAAAAATCCTCATATTATTTCTTTTTTATAAGTATAAGGATAAGGATAAAATAACGATAATAATATATTCTAAATAAAACAAGAAATAATATATAAAAATAGATAAGATATCTATTTCGTTTCGAATAGAATAGATATAGAAAAAATACCTTATTTCTATTTATTTGATTTTGTTTAATTTTGTAAGAAAGGGTCATTCCCGTCATTCCCCCGGCCTGGTTAAGTACTGGCCGGGCCATTACTTCTTTTTTTCTGATGAATCGTTCATAGATCAAACGGTCTAATCATTTTTGATTTGATAGCAAATCAAAAATACTTGTTATTGAAGCAACAAAAAAGACAATTTTCATCCCCATTCCTATGATAGAAGTATGATTTTTTTTTAGTATTTTAGTATTTTTAGTATTATTAATACTATATCTATATCTATTAATACTATACTATAATATAATCTATATCTATATATTATTGTCTATATATTCAATATTAATATATTAAGATATATATATATTTCTATAATTATAATTGAATATATTATTATATTATTTGAATTTTATGGTAATGGTATATATTAATATATTACATAATATAAAATATACTACTATAGACTATAGATATAATTATGAATATGAAATATGAATATTATATGAATATTCAAAAATGAATATTAAACAATATCAATATAAAAAATGAAACACACATATTTATAACATAACTCATTTACTTGTTCAAGGGACAAACTTTATTGGGAACATTTGAAATCCAATTGACACGAATTCAAATTCATAAAATACGGCAATTGAGGGGGGGTTGAAAACAAAAAAAGAAATGCGGAATTTTATGTCCAACTTCAATAATTCCTCCGATTCGGTATTGTCAGTAATGACTTTCAGCAAACGAAAAAAAGTAGAACTTTTGACTTGAATTATGAATTAGGTTATTGAAATAAGTTTTCTGCTCTTTGCCTATATATTTTTTTTAAGTACC